AATAAAGTGCCTGATTAAAGGATAACTTTGATAGAGTTAATAATGTGACGCCACCCACCTTTATTAGATTACATTTAATAGAATTAAACTATTTCCTAAGATATCAAAAATCTTTATACCTCATATACTAAAATGTAAAAAGATAAGCTAATTAAGCTATTGGGTTCATACCCCACTCATGAAAGTTTTAATCTTTCTCTTTTTAATCTGAAATTTATATAAAATTTTATTTTTTTTTTCTATAGTAATAGGAACTTTAATTGCTATTTCTTCATATTCTTGATTAAGAATATGAATAGGATTGGAAATCAACTTACTCTCAATTATCCCTCTATTGAGAAATAGAAAAAACTCCTACCCTGCTGAAGCTGCCCTAAAATACTTTATTACACAAGCCCTAGCCTCTAGAATTTTGCTCATGGGGGTTATTTTATCTTTAAATTTAAAAGAATTTTTTATAGAAAATTCTTCTATTTTAAGAATTTTAATAAGATCAGCTCTTTTAACTAAAATAGGAGCAGCCCCTTTCCATGCCTGATTTCCTGAAGTAATAGATGGATTGAATTGAGATTTGGGGCTATTAATATTAACATGACAAAAAATTGCCCCTATGATTTTATTATATTATATTTGTTCTTTAAGAATATTTTTTCTTATAATTATCTTAATTTCAACACTTTTAAGAGGAATCTTAGGATTAAATCAAATTAGCTTACGAAAAATTTTAGCTTATTCATCAATTAATCATATTAGCTGAATACTGGCAAGAATGCTTCACTCCCAAATTATTTGATTTATCTATTTTTGTATTTACTCAATTATTACTTTAAATATTGTTATTATTTTTAAAGAATTCCAGATATTCTACCTAAATCAATTATTTAATTTATTAAATTTTTCAAAAACTATTAAATTTACTTTCATTTTGAATTTTTTTTCCTTAGGAGGTCTCCCTCCCCTTCTAGGATTTTTCCCTAAATGATTAGTAATTAATAATTTAGTATTAAATGAATTTTATTTTTTAAGAATTTTAATAATTTTATTTACTTTAATTACATTATTTTTCTATCTTCGAATCAGATTTTCCACCTTAATAATGAATTCAAGAGAAACGTTAATCTTTATCTCTAAAAAAACAAAATTTAAACTATTTTTTATTAATTTTATTTCTTTAACAGGATTATTAATTTGTACTTTAATTTTTAATTACTTTTAAGGATTTAAGTTAATAAAACTACCAACCTTCAAAGTTGAAAATAGAATAGGTTTTCTAAGCCTTAGATTAGAAATCACCTTTAAATTTGCAATTTAATATCATTTTTGACTATAAGACTTTTGGTGTAAGAAAAATTTTTCGTTGGTAAATTTACAATTTACTGCCTAATCTCAGCCATCACACCGTACAAATGATTATTTTCTACCAATCATAAGGATATTGGAACCTTATATTTTCTTTTTGGAGCTTGAGCTGGAATAACAGGAACATCCCTTAGTGTCCTAATTCGAGTAGAACTAGGTTCTCCAGGCTCTTTAATTGGAAATGATCAAATTTATAATGTTATTGTTACTGCTCATGCTTTCATTATAATTTTCTTTATAGTTATACCAATTATAATTGGGGGATTCGGAAATTGACTAGTACCCTTAATACTAGGAGCCCCTGATATAGCTTTCCCTCGAATAAATAACATAAGATTTTGGCTTTTACCCCCTTCTCTTCTTTTCTTGCTTATAAGAAGAATTGTAGAAAATGGGGCCGGAACTGGATGAACAGTTTATCCACCCTTAGCTGCTAATATTGCTCATGCAGGCTCATCTGTTGACTTGGCAATTTTTAGCCTACATTTAGCTGGAATTTCTTCAATTTTAGGGGCAGTTAATTTTATTACAACTGTAATTAATATACGACCAAGAGGAATAAATATAGATCGTGTACCTCTGTTTGTCTGAGCTGTAAAAATTACTGCTATTCTACTTCTTTTATCTTTACCAGTACTAGCAGGAGCAATTACTATACTTTTAACAGATCGAAATTTAAATACTTCTTTTTTTGACCCTGCAGGAGGGGGAGACCCTATTCTCTATCAACACTTATTTTGATTTTTTGGTCATCCAGAAGTTTACATTTTAATTTTACCCGGGTTTGGAATAATTTCCCATATTATTAGCCAAGATAGGAATAAAAAAGAAGCTTTTGGAACCTTAGGAATAATCTATGCAATAATAGCAATTGGATTATTAGGATTTGTTGTTTGAGCTCATCACATATTTACCGTTGGAATAGATGTAGATACTCGAGCCTATTTTACCTCAGCAACTATAATTATTGCTGTACCGACAGGTATTAAAGTATTTAGTTGATTAGCAACTTTTCATGGAACACACATATTATACAGGCCAGTATCTTTATGGGCTCTTGGCTTTGTATTTTTATTTACAGTCGGAGGTCTAACGGGTGTAGTTTTAGCTAATTCATCATTAGATATCATTCTACATGATACTTATTATGTAGTTGCTCATTTCCATTATGTTCTTTCTATAGGAGCCGTATTTGCTATTATAGCAGGATTAGTTCAATGATTCCCCCTATTTACCGGTTTAACTCTTCATGATAAATGATTAAAAGTTCAATTTTTTGTTATATTTGTAGGAGTAAATATAACTTTCTTCCCTCAACACTTTCTTGGATTGAGGGGCATACCTCGTCGATACTCTGATTACCCAGATCCATTTACTAAATGAAACATTGTTTCATCAATCGGTTCCTTAATTTCCCTAATAAGAGTGATTCTACTACTATATATTTTTTGAGAGGCTTTAGCTGTACAACGAAAAAATCTATCTGCAATAAGGATGGTAACTTCTATTGAATGATTGCAACATATACCTCCGGCCGAACACAGATTTTCTGAATTACCAGTTGTAACAAAAAATTTCTAATGTGGCAGAATAGTGCATTGGATTTAAACCCCAAATATAAAGCTTATACTTTTTTTAGAAATCGCTACATGAAAAACCCTTCTTCTTCAAGATAGAGCCTCTCCTTTAATAGAACAACTATCATTTTTTCACGATCATACTTTAATAATTTTAGTTATTATTACAGTATTAGTAGGTCAATTAATAATTACTCTATTTTTTAATAAATTTATTCATCGACTTTTACTTGAAGGACAAATAGTTGAAATTGTTTGAACTATTTTACCAGCCGTTACTTTAATTTTTATCGCCCTTCCTTCTTTACGCCTAATCTATATTTTAGATGAAGTTAATAATCCTCTTTTAACAATTAAGTCAATTGGACATCAATGATATTGATCTTACGAATATTCTGATTTCAAAAATATTGAATTTGATTCTTATATAATTCCTTCAAATGAATTAAAACCATTTCATTTCCGATTATTAGAAGTCGATAATCGAATAGTAATGCCCTATGAAACCCAAATTCGCCTTCTAGTGACAGCAGCTGATGTTATTCATTCATGAACAATTCCCTCCTTAGGAGTAAAAATTGATGCAACCCCAGGTCGTTTAAATCAAGTCAGATTTATACTAAACCGTACAGGCTTATTCTATGGTCAATGTTCAGAAATTTGCGGAGCAAATCATAGCTTCATACCCATTGTTATTGAAAGCATTTCACCTAAATACTTTATAAAATGAGTTTATGAATCTTCAGAAACTTCATTAGATGGCTGAAAGTAAGCAATGGAATTTTAAACCATACCATAGTAATTAACATCTACTTCTAATGAAAAATTTAGTTAAATAAATAACATTAGTTTGTCAAACTAAAATTATTATCTAAGTAATAATTTTTAATTCCTCAAATAGCACCATTAAGTTGATTTTTATTATTTTTATTTTTCTTATTAATTTTTTTATTATTTAATATTATAAATTTCTATTCATTTGAATATAAAATTAAATCTTCAAAAAAAACTAAATCTTTATTAGCCTATAATTGAAAATGATAATGAATCTTTTCTCTTCTTTTGATCCCAGAACTAATTTTAATTTATCCTTAAATTGACTAAGAACTTTGATTGGCTTATTAATTATTCCTCCCTCATTCTGACTAGTACCCTCACGATTTAACATTATTTGATCAAAAATTATTTTTATTTTACATAAAGAATTTAAAATTTTAATTGGATTTAATAAAACACAAGGAAGAACATTGATTTTCATTAGTCTTTTTTCATTAATTTTATTTAATAACTTTATAGGTTTATTCCCCTATATTTTTACTAGAACTAGTCATATAACTTTAACTTTAACATTAGCCTTACCTCTATGACTAAGATTTTTACTATATGGATGAATTAATAATACTATTCATATATTTGCTCATTTAGTTCCCCAAGGTACACCACCTGTACTAATACCATTTATAGTATGTATTGAAACTATTAGCAATATTATTCGACCTGGAACTTTAGCAGTTCGACTCTCAGCTAATATAATTGCTGGGCATTTACTAATAACTTTGTTGGGAAATACTGGTCCTATATTAAGATTTACTTTAATTAATTTTCTCATTATTGCTCAAATTTTATTACTACTATTAGAATCAGCAGTATCTATTATTCAATCATATGTTTTTGCCATTTTAAGAACCCTATATTCTAGAGAAGTAAACTAATGAGATTATTTAAAAACCACCCATTTCACTTAGTCGATGTAAGACCTTGACCTCTACTAGGAGCTTTTAGAGCTATAACAATTATAATAGGTTTAATTAAATGATTTCATTTTTATGAAAACAATCTTTTATTATTAAGATTTTTAATTACAATCTTAGTTATATATCAATGATGACGGGACATTACTCGAGAAAGAACTTATCAAGGCCATCATACTTATAATGTTACTATAGGTCTTCGTTGAGGCATAATTTTATTTATTACCTCTGAAATTTTTTTCTTTCTTTCATTTTTTTGAGGATTTTTCCATAACTCTTTATCCCCTAGAATTGAATTAGGGATGGTCTGGCCCCCCAAAGGTATTCAAACCTTTAACCCTATTGAAATTCCCTTATTAAATACTTTAATTTTACTAACTTCAGGATTAACGGTAACTTGAGCTCATCATAGATTAATAGAAAATAACTATTCTCAAAGACTTCAAGGATTAATATTAACAGTAATTTTAGGAATTTATTTTACAATTCTTCAAGCTTATGAATATATTGAAGCTCCCTTTACTATCGCAGATTCAGTCTATGGCTCTTCTTTTTTTATAGCAACAGGATTTCATGGATTACATGTCATTATTGGTTCAACATTTTTATTAGTTTGCTTAATTCGTCACTATTTAGGCCACTTCAGATGTATCCATCACTTCGGATTTGAGGCTGCAGCTTGATATTGACACTTTGTTGATGTTGTTTGACTTTTCCTATATATTTCTATTTACTGATGAGGTAGATAATTTATGTAATATAAATATTATATTTGACTTCCAATCAAAAAATCTAGCATATAGTATAAATAATCAAAATTATTTTTTATCTAGCTTTAATAATCTTATTAATTAATATAATTCTAATTAGAATTTTAAATTTAATTTCTAAGAAAAGATTTTCAGATCGAGAAAAAAGATCCCCATTTGAATGTGGATTCGATCCTAAAAATCCCGCACGTTTACCTTTCTCTTTACAATTTTTTTTAATTGCAATAATTTTTTTAATTTTTGATGTAGAAATTACCCTACTCTTTCCTTTAATTATAACTTTAAAAATTTCAAATATTTTAAATTATTCAACTATCATAATTTTCTTCTTACTAATTCTTATCTCTGGCTTATTACATGAATGAAATCAAGGAGCCCTAAATTGAACTTCTTAGGATAATAGTTAAATATAACATTTAATTTGCATTTAAAAAGTATTGATCTCTCAATTTATCTTAATAAGAAGCAAAATTTGCATTTAGTTTCGACCTAAAAATTTGATAATAAAATTATCCTTATTTTAATTGAAACCAAAATAGCGGTATATCACTGTTAATGATAAAATTGAGATTTTCTCCAATTAATGAAATAGGATATTCAAGATTAAGCTTCTAACTTAAATCTTAAGCGATGAAATTTCGTTTATATTTCTATTTATATAGTTTAAAAAAAACATTACACTTTCATTGTAAAATTAGATTTATCTTATAAATTTACTTAAAAATAAAATATTTCCTTAATATCTTCAATATTATGCTCTATTATATAAGCTATTTAAGTAAAACATAATAATAATAAAAATTAATCAAATCATTATTAATATAAAATAAATTTTTAAATGATTAAAAGATAATAATTGTAAAATTTTAGTTAAAAATTTTAATTTAACCCTTAAATTTTGCCTTCCATAATATTCTATTCAACCTTGATCAAACTTTTTTAAATAAATTTCTCCCCCAAAAATTGGATAAAAATTAATCCCTAATGTTGAAATTAAAGGCATATTTCATATCAAAGCCCTAAATCTTCTTAACGTTAAAAATTTTAAAGATGTTAAATCATAATTAATTTTAAATTTAGCTAACTCATATCCAATATATATTCCTAATATAATCATAAATAAAGTTATTATTTTAAGAAATATAGGTAAACAAATAAAATAAGGAGTAGGGAAAATTAACCATACCAATAAACTACCTCTTAAAACTACAAAAAAAATTAAACCTCTTATACCTTTTAATATAAATCTTCTTTCTTCTCCTAAACTATTTAAACTAATAAAATTAAAATAACCTACTAACCTATAGTAAGATAAACGAAAACTATAACAAACTGTTAAACCAATGGACATATAAAATAAAAAATAAATTAATAAATTTAAAATATCTATAGTTATAACTTCTACAATTAAATCCTTAGAATAAAATCCAGATAAAAAGGGTAATCCACAAAGAGAAAAATTACAAATATTAAAAAATGAACAAACTAGGGGCATCTGATTAACTAAATTACCCATATATCGAATATCTTGACAATTATTTAGAGAATGAATAATAGCCCCCGCACATATAAAAAGCAATGCTTTAAATAAGGCATGAGTTAATAAATGAAAAAAAGCTAATTCATATCTACCTAAAGCTAAGATTCTTATTATTAAACCCAGTTGTCTTAAAGTAGATAAAGCAATAATTTTTTTCAAATCAAATTCAAAATTTGCTCCTAATCCTGATATAAATATTGTCAAACTCGCAATTAATAAAAAACATAATTTTAATGATTCTCTGAATACAAAATTAAACCGAATTATTAAATAAACTCCTGCAGTAACCAAAGTAGATGAATGAACTAAAGAAGAAACAGGGGTGGGAGCAGCCATCGCCGCTGGTAATCAAGCTGAAAAGGGTAACTGAGCTCTTTTAGTCATAGCAGCTAAAACCACTAAATAAGAAATTAATTCCATAGCTCTATCTTTTTTTAAAAAATCTAAATAATAAATAAATCTTCAATTACCAAAATTTAATATTCAGGCAATAGATATTAACAAAGCTACATCCCCAATTCGATTTGTTAAAGCCGTTAACATACCTGCATTATAACTTTTAATATTTTGATAATAAATTACTAAACAATATGAAACTAATCCTAATCCATCTCACCCTAAAAGAATAGAAATTAAATTAGGGCTAATAATTAATAATATTATAGATAAAACAAACAAAACTACTAATAAAATAAATCGATTTAAATTCAAATCACCAAATATATACTCCTCTCTATAGTAAATTACTATTGATCTAATAAATAAAACAAATCTTATAAATAATAAAGATATTCAATCTAATAAAATTGTTATTATAATAATAGAAGAATTTATATTAATTAGATTATACTCAATTAATAAACTATAATCTAAAATTATAAATTTAAGCCTAAAAATAAAACAAGTAAATGAGATTATTCCTAATAATGTTGAATAAATCTTACAAATAGTCACTATTCAAAATAAATTATATAACTTTGATATCACAAATCAATATTTTCATTAAACTATTTGAATAAATCCACAAAGTAAAAAACTCACTTTTCATAACTAATACATTTAAAGGAAATCAATGTAAAAATAACAATAAATACTCCCGTAAAGAAATTCTAAAAATTCTAAAAATTCCAGAATAAAAAATCCCATGTTGAGAATAAGCATATAAAAATAAAGAATAGGCAGCTCTAAAAAAAGAAATTAAAGATAAAAAAATCATAAAATATCTTCTATACCTCACCAATCTATTAATTAATAGAATTTCTCCTAATAAATTTAAAGAGGGGGGAGCTGCTATATTTGAAGCCCTAAATAAAAATCATCATAAAGAAATTCTAGGTAAAATATTTATTATTCCCTTATTTAAATAAAGTCTTCGTCTTTGCACCCGCTCATAAGAAATATTTGCTAAGCAGAATAAGCCCGAAGAACATAAACCATGGGCTAATATTATTACTAAAGACCCTCAAAATCCCCAAGAATTTAAAGTTATAATTCCCCTTAAGGCTAGCCCTATATGAGCAACTGAAGAATATGCAATTAAGGATTTAATATCTCTTTGACGTAAACAAAGTAAAGAAATAAAAAATCCCCCTACTAACCTAATAATAATAAAAATAAAATTAAATTGTATTCCAATTAATAAAAATAACCTTATTAACCGTATTAAACCATAACCCCCCAATTTTAACATAATTCCAGCCAAAATTATTGAGCCAGAAACTGGTGCTTCAACATGAGCTTTGGGTAGCCATAAATGAATAAAAAATATAGGAATTTTAACAAAAAAAACCATATTTATACATAAATATATAAATAAATTATTTACATTTTCTTTTAAAAAAAATAAATCTAACCTAAAATATTGTTCATAGAAAAAAAAAATAGAAATTATTATAGGTAATGAGGCTATGAGAGTATAAAATAATAAATACATGCCCGCCTCAATCCGTTCTGGTTGATACCCTCATCCAATAATTAAAATTAATGTAGGGATTAATCTAATCTCAAAAAATAAATAAAATATGAATAAATTTATAGAAGAGAATGCTACATATAAACTAAATATTAAATTAACTATAACAAATAAAAATAAATTTCTAAAATTTTTAATCTTAAATAATTTTTCACTAGCTAAAATTATAAGACTACAAATCCAAAAACTAAGCAAAATTAATGAATATGACAATAAATCTCTTCCTAATATATAAGAAATATTTATTCAAATACAGCTTATTGAAATATTAAATAAAAATAGAAAAGTCAATATAAAAAATATAAATTGCATTAATCAAAATTCTATAATAAAACTTAAAGGAATTAATATTAAAAAACAAAAAATAAACTTTATCATAATGAAGAAAAACTTAAAATATAATCATTTCCCTGAGTTCGAATTATTAAAACTAAAATAGCTAACCCCAGAGCCCCCTCACAAACTCTTATAGATAAAAAAATTATCGAAAAAAAAAATTCATAATTTAACTGAGCTAAATAAATTAATAAATTTAAATATAAAGAAATCATAATAAATTCTAATCTCAATAATATAATCAATAAATGTTCTCGTTTTAAAGAAAAAACAATTATTCCTACAATTCTTAAAAAAATAGATATATAAATATAAATTAACATTAGTTTTAATAGTTTAATAAAAAATATTGGTCTTGTAAACCAAAGATAAGGCATCTTTTAAAATATCAGAAAAAGAACAATTCGTCTATCTTTAATCTCCAAAATTAAAATTTTACTTAAACTATTTCCTGACATAATAATAATTTTTTTTAGTACTTCAATTATAATAGGAATAATTTTCCTATTTTTAAATCACCCCCTCTCTTTTGGATTAATTCTTCTATTTCAAACTATTTCTATTGCCCTAATAACTGGCATAATAAATTTTAATTATTGATTTTCTTATATTATTTTTTTAGTAATAATTGGAGGAATACTCATTCTTTTTATTTATATAACTAGAGTAGCCTCTAATGAAAAATTTAAATTTTCTTATAAAATTATAACAATAATTTTTATAATTTCTTTAATTTTTTTATTAATAATTATAATAGATTTATATTATTTCAATTTAACTATTAATAATTTCTTAAATACTCAAAACTGATTATTCAAAAATCAATTTATTTTATCCTTAAATAAATTTTTAACATGACCTATAAATTTTATCTTTTACATAATAATTATTTATCTTCTAATTACTTTAATTATAGCTGTTAAAATTACTAATATCAAATCTGGCCCCTTACGACAAAAATTTTAATGAAAATACCCATTCGAAAATCATCCCCTATTATCCAAATCTTGAATAATTCTCTAATTGATCTTCCAACACCATCAAATATTTCTACTTTATGAAATTTCGGATCCTTACTAGGATTATGCTTAGGAATTCAAATTATTAGAGGCCTATTCTTAGCTATACACTATTGTCCAAATATCGAACTAGCATTTAATAGAGTAGCACATATCTGTCGTAATGTAAACTATGGATGATTAATTCGCACTTTACATGCAAATGGAGCATCCTTCTTTTTTATTTGTCTTTATATTCATATCGGTCGAGGAATCTATTATGGATCATATAATCTAATTGAAACATGAATAATTGGAGTAACAATTTTTTTTATTGTTATAGCTACTGCCTTTCTTGGATATGTTTTACCTTGAGGACAAATATCATTTTGAGGTGCCACTGTTATTACTAATCTTCTCTCTGCAATTCCCTATTTAGGTATAACTATTGTTCAATGAATTTGAGGAGGCTTTGCTGTAGATAATGCTACTTTAACACGATTTTTCGCTTTTCACTTCCTACTTCCTTTTGTTATTACTGCTTTAGTAATTATTCACCTTCTTTTCCTTCATCAAACTGGATCAAATAATCCTTTAGGGACAAATAGAAATTATGATAAAATTCCATTTCATCCTTATTTCTCCTATAAAGATATTGTAGGAGCTTTAATTTTAATAATACTATTAATAACTCTTACATTACTAAGTCCCTACCTTTTAAGAGATCCTGATAACTTTATCCCTGCAAATCCTCTTGTTACTCCAGTCCATATTCAGCCAGAATGATATTTCCTATTTGCTTATGCAATTCTACGCTCTATTCCTAACAAATTAGGAGGCGTAATTGCCTTAGTTATATCAATTGCTATTCTATATATTTTACCATTTACCAATAAAAAGAAAATACTTAGTAATCAATTTTATCCTATTAATAAATTACTATTCTGATCATTATTTACTATTATTATTTTATTAACCTGAATTGGTACACGTCCTGTAGAAGAACCTTATATTATTGTAGGGCAAATTTTAACAATTCTCTATTTTATATATTTTTTAATTAATCCTTTAATTGCTATTATTCAAGATAAAATTATATTTAAATAGTTAATGAGCTTGATAAAGCTTATATTTTGAAAATATACCAAAGGGTAATTATCCCTATTAACTTGTACTAGATTTTGTTAACTAAAGCAAAAGGTTGAAAATAAAAATTTTCAAACTAAAAAATAATAATAGATAATTTAATGACACAGGTAAATATTTTTTCCAAGCTAAATATATTAATTTATCATATCGATATCGAGGTAAGGTCCCACGAACCCAAACTCATAAAAATCTTATTAATCCAATTTTAATAAAAAAAAATCAACTTATTAAATCCCCCCCTAAAAAAAGAATTCTACATATAAAACTTATAAACAAAATTCTCGCATATTCCGCTAAAAAAATTATAGCAAAGCCTCCTCTCCTATATTCTACATTAAATCCTGAAACTAATTCTGATTCTCCTTCCGCAAAATCAAAGGGGGTACGATTAGTTTCAGCTAATCTAGAAACTAACCATATTAAACATAAAGGTAATAATAATATTAAAAATCAAATATTTTTCTGATATTTTATAAAATCTAAAATATTTAATCTTAAAATTAAAAATAAAAAAGATATCAAAATTAAAGCCAATCTTACTTCATAAGAAATAGTCTGAGCTACTGCTCGCAATCTCCCCAATAAAGAATAATTAGAATTAGAAGATCACCCCGCTAATATAACCCTATAAACCCTTAATCTAGAAATCCTTAAAAAATATAAAATAGATAAATTAAAACTTAAATTAATACTAAAAAATGGTATACAAACTCATAATAATAAAGCTAAAAATAAATTTATTACAGGAGATAAATAATATAAATTAAAATTAGATATATAAGGATATGTTTGTTCTTTTCTAAACAATTTAATTGCATCTCTAAAAGGCTGAACTAACCCTAAAAATCCTACTTTATTAGGACCCTTACGAATTTGAATATAACCCAATACTTTACGTTCTAATAAAGTTAAAAAAGCTACACCCACTAAAACACAAACAATCAAAATTAACCTTGAGATAAAAATTAAAATTAAATCAATTAATATCAAGTATTATTTGTAAAATAAATTACATATAATGATTCTAAATCAATAGCACTAATCTGCCAAAATAACAATTTTACTCAAAGATAAATAATTTATTATATACTTGGTCCTTTCGTACTAAAATATACTATTTTTATTAAAGATAGAAACCAACCTGGCTCACACCGGTTTAAACTCAGATCATGTAAAATTTTAAAGGTCGAACAGACCTAATATTTTTAGCCTCTACACCAAAAATTAATTTTAATCCAACATCGAGGTCGCAAACTTTTTTTTCGATTTGAACTCTCAAAAAAAATAACGCTGTTATCCCTAAGGTAATTTAATCTTATAATCATAATTTATGGATCAAATTTTCATATATTAATGTTTATTAAAAATAAAAGTTAATTAAATTTTACAATCGCCCCAATCAAATAGAAATTAAAAATTAAAATTATAATTCTAAAAATTTAAAAATTAAATTCTATTAAACTCTATAGGGTCTTCTCGTCTTTTAACATTATTTAAGCTTTTTAACTTAAAAATAAAGTTCTATAAAAATTAAATAGAGACAGTTATTTTTTCATTCAACCATTCATTCCAGCTTTCAATTAAAAAACTAATGATTATGCTACCTTAGCACGGTCAGTATACCGCGGCCCTTTAAATATCAGTGGGCAGGCTAGACCTTAAATCATAAGCAAAAGGCCATGTTTTTAATAAACAGGTGAAAAATCTTTTGCCGAATTCCTTTAAATTAACCTAACTTATTTATAATAAATTTATATTTAAAATTTACTAATCTTATCACTATTACTAAATATTTTTAATTAAAAACTATAATTTAATAAAACATTTAAAATTAATATAAATAATTTTCTCAATTAAATTAATTATAACATTATTTTATTAATGAACACTTCTAATCCTTAAAATTTAACTTAAACTATTAATTTTTAAAAATTTTTATATAAGCTTATCCCTTTATAAATAAAATATTATTAATTTTAATTTAAAAAATTAAATTAAAATCTACTAATAAAAAAATTTAATTTTTTTCTTAAATAACTAGATATATTTAAAAACGAATAACGTTTCATTACTAAAATAATATTTTATATATTTATTCAACAATAAAATACTATAATTTTATAAAATCCTATTAATATTTAATAAGCCCTGATACACAAGGTACAAAATAAAATATTTCTTTAAAAATTATATTCATATATCTTTCACAATACTAATATCTTATCATAAATTTAAATTATTTCTTAATTATACTAAAAATTAATTTTTTTTCCAAAATAACCATCTAAACCCTTTCACTATTTAATAATAATTATTAATTCAAATTAAATTGAATTTCACAATTAACTTTTTAATGTAAATAAAATACTTTATATCAAGCTCTAATTTGACATTCTAGGCACACCTTCCGGTAAGCCTACTTTGTTACGACTTATTTCACTTTATAATGAAAGCGACGGGCGATATGTACATATTTTAGAGCTAAAATCATCTTAAAATTTTATTTAAAATTACTTTCAAATCCTAATTCATTTAAATCTTAAATTTAAAATCCTAAATTAAAATTAATGTAACCCATTTCCACCTTTATATAAGCTATATCTTGATCTGATTTATTTTTTTTAAAAAAAAATTGAATATTAAAATTCTTCTAAAATAATCAAACTACGACGATATACAAACTAATAATAAAGGTAAGTTAAATCGTGGATTATCGATTATGGAACAGGTTCCTCTGAATAGATTAAAAAACCGCCAAAATTTTTAATTTTCAAGAACATAACTAATACTAATCTAGTTCAATTTTACATTTATAATAATAGGGTATCTAATCCTAGTTTATTAACAAATTTATTAATTAATTATCAATCTCAAATTTATATAAAAATTAAAAATTTCACCTTATTAATTTTTTATTAAAATTTTCAATTCAAAATATATTAACACTAAAAAAAATTAAATTATATTATTTGTATAACCGCAACTGCTGGCACAAAATTTGTTAATACTAAAAATTTTTACTAAATCTAATTTTCATTAATATTCAAATTTATTTACTGCGAACTAATTATATCCATACTCTATTAAAAAATATATTAAATCTCACAAAAATTTACATTTAAATACAAAATTTAATCTAATTTATCAAACAAAAATAAAACTTTAGCTCTATTATATACTAAATAAACACTTATAATCACGGATGCTCCCCCCCTAAATTTGGTTAAATTTATTTTTGATTAAGCCAAATTTCAAATTAAAAAAATTTTTTAAATAATTTAATTCAATATTTGGCTTAATAAAAATTAATTTAAGCTTTTAGTAAATTTATTCATTTACATCAAAATTCAAATTCACAATAAAATTAACCCCTCAATCAATTTTCTTGCTTAACAGAACAAATAATCAAAATTCAAATTCACAATAAAATTAACCCCTCAATCAATTTTCTTGCTTATAACAAATAATCAAAATTCAAATTCACAATAAAATTAACCCCTCAATCAATTTTCTTGCTTAACAGAACAAATAATCAAAATTCAAATTACAATAAAATTATTAACTATATTTTTAAATTAATCTATTTTATTATATAATAATTAAATTGTTATATATATATAATAAATTTATATATTAAGATTTAATAATATATAAATAGTATATATATAATTAATTTTTATATATATATAAATAACATTGAATAAATGTGTAATATTATTATAAATCTCTTATGTGATTTTTTCTTTTTTCAATTAATGATTAATTAAAAATATAGAAACTGCTAAGTTTTTATTAATATCTGATAAAAATTATATATCCTTATATTATAATAAATAGATTATAAATTAATATAAACTATTTAGGTATATATTAATATAATTTTTACTTTAAAAAAAAGGAAAAAAACCAAAAAATCAAAATCCCCCGACATGGGGGATTTCAAAGAGTCAAAAAAAGTATGTTTTTTTTTTTTGTTTTTTCATGTACATAATATATTTAATGTTTATTTAAAATATCTTACTTAAAAAGTTTT